CTACTCAGTTCCACTGTTTAAGGATCAATCCGATGGGACTCAATCTAATTTCTTATAAGTTGGTGTCTTTTTCCAGCCTAAGATAGAAATCTTATTTTTATGTATATCTAAGTGGCAGCTTGAGCACACTGGCACCAAATTAGACCTTCTATTAATTTGGTGCCACTTATAACTCTGGGGTTTAATATGATGAATAGCCTCCGCCGAAGCTCCGCATATTTCGCACGAGTCTATAAATACTTTAGTGTTATACTTAGAGGGCCTATATCTTGGCCAATGGCACAATGTGTTAGGGAGAGCTGGAATCCAATCCGTAGTTCCCTCACCTATAACTTGGCGGTAGTTTATAGTGGAGCTATAAAACTGTTTGTCCTTAATTATATGGCCCATTATTTCAATGCCGTATTGAGAGGGCCCTGGGCCAGATTTTAACTTACGCTCATATATGATACTAGAATCCCTGCGTTGAATAGTAGAAAGATGGTAATATCGGACTGGAAACTCAATTAAAGAACAAACTTGGTGTAAATGAGTAGATAATACAAAACTAGCTTGTGAGGCTGTTAATCTCTCAATTGTTGCGGCTAATATGGCTAAGCCTGAGGTAGTTTCTGTGCTCTGGCAAATTTCATCGCCTAAGATTAAACTATTATAACTAGCTAATTTTAATATAATTGACAGATCTCTCATTTCGACCTCAAAGGCGCTTTGACCTTTATGAAGATCGTCCCCCCCTAAGATACGGGTAATTAAGTAGTGATAAGGTCTTAACTTAAATGAATCTGCAGCTACATACATTCCTGCTTGGGCTAAAATAATGTTAACCCCAATTGCCCTAAGTAAGGTTGATTTACCCGCACCATTAACTGAGAATACTAACATCCCTCTGTCTTCTAAATTTATGTCATAGGCTACATACTCTTCTTGAGTATTTAACTGTTCTATTAATGGATGCCGCATATTAATTGTTTCTATCAGACCCCTCGAATATTTCAGTGAACACTCCGCTAAGCAAGGTTGGGTATAATTAAACTTAGTGGACACAATAGCCCCACTCATTGCAACATCTAGTCTTGAGATCAGACTCTCTATAGGTAAAAACAGTTCAGAGTAACTGAAATACAGCCTCTTAAGTTCCTTATTATAAGTTTGTTTAACAAAAGTGCTGATTTGCTCTTCTACTAAGTCTAATTCTACTGAAACTTTAATAATAGCGGGGCTCGTAATTAAGTAGCGACTCTTACCCCTCTTACCCAACACAATAGTGGACGGGGCACTCCGCTCTAGCTTAGTTAATTTGCTCGATAAAATAGTGAAAACAGTTGGAGTAGACACATCGTCTAAGCTAATAGAGGTTGTATCTTTGAACGCAAGAATGGAAGTTTGTTCAGCCCAATCTAAAAGCTGAGCCTTTAAAATAAGCTTTTGTGCGATAAGTGCCCTTAGCTCAGGAGTCGGGTGTAATATATCTTTAGAATTTCCTTGAAGGTTGTTTACTTGAAAAATATTTTCAACTTCTGCAACTAGCGGCTCAACGGAGGGCAGAGCCAAAGCCAGGGGTGCATCCAACGCTGATAATAACTTAATAAGCATTTTAATAGATAAGTAGGAGCAATAAATTTGATATAACTTTTTAGGGGGCAAAGTAGTTGCACTTGAAGCGCTAATTGCTCATTGACGATGTAAGGAGGATAGATCTTTAATTTGTCTGAGATGTCTCAGCAACACTTGCCTATTGAGCAAGTGTTTAAACGTGGCAATCTCCTTGTAACGAAGATTTAATTCAGAGTAGTCTGTGATAGGGTTAAGAAGTCGGAATTTTAGAAGTCTCTTCCCCATTATAGTAGAGCAACAATCGATTATATTCAACAAACTTAGCTGGCCCTTTTGGGGCAACAAGTTCAACTGAGATTCCGATCGATTGCATAGTACTAAATTTGATGGACTAACAACGGAATTATAGCTCTCAGGAAGTCGAAGGTTACTCACAAGATTAGGATCTCTGTCCCTAACAAATTGCAACACCCCTAAAAGGCTGATTAAACTCGCCTGGTTGCTATCTTCCGTCCAAGCGGTTTTAAATATTTGGCTAAGAGTGTATTCTTGATAGTTCCCATTAAACCACTCTTCCTCAATGAAGAAATAAATATGAAGCAAGAGCCACTCCTGGCTATCATTCTTGTATCTATAAGATAAATAGTTATCATTGGGTTGGGTGCGCATTACTTCAACTGTGGCGTTGGGATCAGAAGGGAACAGATTCCAATCAACTAATAAAGCATATATATAACTCATCTTATTGGAATTGAGCTTAGAGTGTATTCTAATTACCACTTCCTTAATCTGATAGTTTACTAATAACCTAGCCACTTTGTCCCTGTCAACCCAATACACGGGAAACATTAAAGAATGACCACTTATAGCCGAGAACAGGGTAATACCCAATAGCTCGCCCTGAGAGTAGATTGACATTACATAGATTAATTCTAAACACTCTTCTAAATTACAACTAGGCGAATAGATCTGAGATACTGTACGTTGTTTGTATCGCTGCCCTTGGAGCTCTGATTCGTCTACAACGACAACAGTTCAAGCCTTACTTAACAAGGCGGCCAGGTGAGTAGTAAGGGAGTAAGTAGGAAATCCCATTTGAAGTAAGGATCTTTTAGCTGGGGATATAATCCTCATATTGAGTAATGAAGCAATTTGCTCGATAGGCAGTTTCACCTCCTTAGCCAGCGTGGCCTTAGCTCCAACTAAAAGCTCAGCTTGAGAGTAGGCTTGAACTCGACTGTGAACACTTGGCTCGGACCAAAGTTCGTAGAACTTACCAATCTGAATAAGTTGGATTGTTGATACTCCATACTTCGAATAATTCTTCTTCATTAAGTTATTGTACTGCTCAACTATTTGGCTCATTTATAATTGGGGTTAACCTCTTAATAAGTTTAAGGCTCGTACAGTAATGGTACCACGTAAACGATAATAGTTGACCATAATGGCTAACCCGATAGCAGATTCCGCAGCTGCAACAGTCAAAATCATAATTGCAAAAATTTGACCAAAAAGCGTATAAAGCACGCAAGACTCAAAGAGGAGCAAAATAGTAGAAGCCAACAGAATTAATTCGACGCACATTAACATGATAATTAAGTTGCTTCTATTAAGAATAATGCCTAAGATCCCGATTAATAAGATGACAGTTGACAATAAACAATACGACATACCAGCTAGCTTTCCCACTCTAAGCCTCCTTTGAGCCATTCATAGACTAACCCTAAAGTTAAAATAAATAAAAATAACATAACGACCCAATATCCAAATAGAGGTAATCTCATATAACTAAGAGTCCAAGGGAATAAAAAGGATATCTCAAGATCAAATATTAAAAACAAGATACCAATTAAGAAGAATCTAACTGAGAAAGGATTTCCGGGGTTATCAAAAGGGTCAAATCCACACTCATAGGCTGAAACTTTCTCCATATCAGGTTGTTTGCTCCCCAAGAAATAAGATGCCCCTAAGATTAAAATTGGCAAGGTCCCGCTAACGATAAGTAAAACTAATATCCCCCTGAATTCCACGTTATGTTATTCGGCTGCTTTGCTAATAATATAGCCCCGACCATAGCGACTAATAACACTAAACTAGCAATTATAATCAACTCGTAATAAGTTGTATAAAGCTGACTGCCAATGGCTTCGATGTTAGTTCTAAGCCCCATCTCCGGATTACTGAAATATTGAGAACTATTGGTTAATAAATTATAAACTAAAAAGATTACACACAATCCTACAGGTAAGAAATGCGAGTGATCCTGAAAGGAGATTTTATTAGGTTGTTGAATTAACATAATTACAAACAAGAATAAAATCGCTATGGCTCCTATATACACGATTATAATAATTAGGCCTATATAATCTAATCCTAACGCCACAAACATAACAGCAGCATTAACAAAAGCAACAACTAACCAAAATACTGAGTAAACCGGACTAGGCGTAGATATAACCATAATACTAGATCCTACTATTCCTAGGGATAATATTAAAAACAAGCTACCCATTACTACGATGTTATATTAGCACTGAGTAGATAATTTTCTATCCAACCTAACAAAGGAACTAATAATAAGAAATAACACAAATAGAATAAAGAAGCAAATTGACCAACCATAACGTAAGGTTCCTCTACTGGATTGGCCCCTAACCAAGTTAGTAATAGAAAATCAGCAACTAAAAACCAAAATGCTATCTTACCTAAAGGTCTAAATGTGAGGGCCCTTAGCTTACTAGTATGAACGTAGGGTAATAATAGTGGGACCAACAGGCTTGATGCCATAGCTAAGACCCCCCCTAACTTATTAGGAATCGAGCGTAATATAGCATATACAAATAAAAAATACCATTCTGGTTGGATGTGAACGGGGGTAAGTAAGGGATTAGCTTGAGTAAAGTTTTCCGGGTCACCTAGCACATTAGGCATAAAATAGCTAATTAAAACAAAAAGAACACCAAGTATTAGAATTCCAAACAAGTCCTTATAAGTATAATACACATGAAATGTTATTTTATCTATATTAGAACTGATACCTAGAGGATTATTAGACCCGCCTGTGTGTAAACTAATAACATGCAATAAGACTAACCCTATTATAAGAAAAGGAAAAAGGTAATGTAAAGAAAAAAAGCGGTTAAGAGTAGCATTAGATATACTAAATCCCCCCCAAATCCACTGAACAATCTCAGAGCCCATATAAGGTATCGCCGAAAAAAAGTTAGTGATAACTGTGGCTCCCCAAAAAGACATCTGACCCCAGGGTAATACGTATCCTAAGAAGGCCGTTAGCATCATAACTAAGAAGATTATGACCCCTAAATTCCACACTTCTACTTTCATATAGCTGCCATAATAGAGCCCCCTGCCTATATGCATATAGACACTGAGGAAGAATAATGAGGCCCCATTGGCGTGAATATATTTTAGCATACAACCGTAATTTACATCTCTTAAAATATGAGAAACTGAATCAAAGGCTAAGTTCACATCAGGACAGTAATGCATAGCTAAAAATATTCCGGTAATCAGCTGGGTGACTAAACAAACTCCTAATAAAGAGCCAAAATTCCATAAATAACTAATATTAGAAGGAGCTGGTAGATCTACCACTATAGCGTTTACGATAGAGAGCAATGGATGTTGAGTTCTTATTCGTAACATTTGCTTGGTGATCTCCGGCTTAACCGATCAGCAAACCAGAGACCAAAACGACTAAACCAATACTGAAAGGTAAATAGGACTTCCATAATAAATACATAAGTTGGTCATATCTCATCCTAGGAAAAGAAGCTCGTACCCACACAAACAGGTAAACTATAACAGCAGTTTTAAAGGCCAAACAATCCAACCCTAAGATCCCAGAAGAGGCGGGTGTTCACCCGCCTAGAAAGAGTAAACTTACCATACAACTCATCAAAATAATGTGAGTGTATTCCGCCAAGAAGAATAATGCAAACGACATACTAGAGTACTCTACATTATAACCAGACACCAATTCTGATTCCCCCTCAGTGAGATCAAAAGGAGCTCTGTTGGTTTCAGCTAAGGCAGAAGCAAAGAACATTAAGGCAGCTGGAAATAAGGGTATTATATACCAAATTTTAGTTTGAGCAATAACAATCTGGGTGAGATTAAGAGAGCCTGCACATAACAAAACTGATATCAGGATAAGTCCTATGCATACTTCATAGCTAATCATTTGAGCTGCTGCTCGAATGGCCCCCAAGAAGGCATATTTAGAGTTACTTCCCCAACCAGCCATTAAAATGGCATACACGCCCATCGAACTAATAGCAAATATATATAAAATCCCAATATGAATATCAGCGAGCACGACGCCGGGATTAAAAGGAATAACCCCCCAGGCCAAAAAAGCTAAAGTAAGTGATAAAATGGGGGCGATAATGTAAACCAGTAAACTAGCGTGATTAGGGATAACTGCTTCTTTAGAGAACAATTTTAACCCGTCAGCCAGAGGCTGTAACAGCCCATAGATACCAACTACATTGGGTCCCTTTCGTGCTTGAATATATCCTAATACCTTTCTTTCCGCTAAAGTTAGATAGGCCACAGCCACTAATAAAGGTATTATTATTGCAAGCGCGCTTATTAGATCCCTCATATACATAATAGTACTCATTATTCACGGCCAAGTGCGTATTGAACGTTAATTGGCTCAAGGGCAAGTTCCCTTACCCTTACTATGTTACGACTTATCCACTCTCGAAAAGGAGAAGATAACACCGCCAACAGCGATGCGTCTCTTCTCCTTAACTTGAAAGGGACGACGGGCGATTTGTGCTAACACTGGGTTTAACTTCACCGTAACGCTCTACTTTACGATTACTATCAAATCCTACTTAAGACTACTATTTCAGAGAATCCCCGCCTCCTGCTTATACACTAGGTGTATTGTACAGGAGAATGTAGCACATAATATCCTATTCCATAAAGACCATAACACCTGACTTAATCCTTAATAGGATTAAGGATAACATTTATTGTTATCCTGACGACGGCCATGCAATGCCTGAGCGGTGAATAACCGCTTTCAAGGAAAAGTGAGGTGACACGCGGATCATCGTATTAAATTACACGCTCCTCTGATTCAAACAGTGAACAGCCAAGCCTTTTGAGTTTTAATCTTGCGATCGTAGTATTCAGGCATACAATAAGGTTATTGAGATCACTCCAATTGTATAAGTTTAAGGCAAGGACTACCAGGGTATCTAAGCCTGTTTGCTCCCCAAGCTTTCGTATTCCGCTTTAATTCCAGTAAGGAGTCTACACCTTCGGACTTCCACTCTTCCTTATAATATTCTACCATTACCAAGAGGTTGACCTTACTCTAATTATACAAATTGCTTCATACTTGCGCCCAATGTGACATAAAAACTTGGTCTCCAAGTCTAACCGCGTCTGCTGGCACTTAGTTAGACAGACCTTAGTGTGAGACCCTGTGTCAAGCGAATACCCATTGCACAAAATTCTCTACTGCTGCCAAAATGTCTTCCCCTTGTCGCAGTGAAAGTGTGGTTACACTACGCATCTTAGACCAGGTGGGCCACTATCCCGCCTATTCTAATACGTTGACCGAGATCTCTATCGGATCTCGGTATATCCTCACCAGTTAGATCCGCGGACCTTGCATGTATTAGAAGAGCACGTTGCCTTATAGACTCCCCAAGGTCAAAGGAGTCCGGAAATGATCGTCCCCATGACTCAATGACTTACTTGCATTGATCTGGTGTACAAACGGCAACTCATTGAAAGTATGAAAAGCAGGCGGAGAGCATAGACACCACTCTAACGAGTTAGGCAAAGCCGACCAATCCTTAAAGGGCCTTTCGGCTGCAAATGCTTCATAAGATAAATATAAGAACCAGATGATGCCTATTAACGCTATAACAGCTCCACAAGAACTAAGTAAATTCCAATCTTGATAAGCATCAGCAAAATCAGAGTAACGTCTAGGTAATCCAGCTAATCCTAAGAAGTGCTGAGGAAAAAAGGTTAAATTAACTCCGATAAACATAATCCAAAAATGTATCTTCCCGTATAATTCGTTATAACTAAATCCTGTGATTTTACCAAACCAATAATAATACCCCCCAAATATAGCGAAGATGGCCCCCATGGATAAGACATAATGGAAGTGAGCTACTACATAATAAGTATCATGTAATACTATATCCAATGAACTATTAGCTAATATAACTCCAGTTAGGCCACCAATGGTAAATAAAAACACAAACCCTATAGCCCACAACATGGGTGTATCAAGCCGCAAGCTCCCCCCATATAGAGTCGCTAGCCAACTAAATATTTTAATTCCAGTAGGAACAGCGATAATCATAGTAGCCGCAGTAAAATAGGCACGAGTATCTACGTCCATACCAACGGTAAACATATGGTGGGCCCAAACAATGAAACCCAGCACTCCTATGGAGATCATAGCATAAACCATCCCTAAATAGCCGAAAATGTGTTGTTTCGCCGAAAATAGGGGTATAATTTGAGAGACAATGCCGAATCCCGGTAAAATTAGTATATAAACCTCAGGGTGACCAAAAAACCAGAATAAGTGCTGAAATAAGATGGGATCCCCGCCTCCTGCTGGATCAAAGAATGTTGTATTAAAGTTTCTATCTGTCAATAGCATTGTAATAGCTCCCGCTAATACTGGCAAGGATAACAATAATAATACGGCAGTAATTAAGACAGACCAAACGAATAAGGGTAATCTATGCATACTCATCCCAGGCACTCTCATGTTAATTATAGTAGTTATAAAGTTAATAGCCCCTAAGATGGAAGACACACCAGCTAGGTGTAAACTGAAGATAGCCATATCTACTGCCCCTCCCGAGTGAGCTTGAATGCTTGACAATGGGGGGTAGATGGTCCAACCTGTGCCTGCCCCTTGTTCAACAAACATAGAACCGACCAATAAAATTAAAGAAGGCGGTAATAACCAGAAGCTGATATTATTTAATCTAGGGAAGGCCATGTCTGGTGCACCAATCATGATTGGCACAAACCAATTCCCGAATCCCCCAATCATTACTGGCATTACCAAAAAGAAAATCATTAATAGAGCATGTGCCGTTACAATCACATTGTATAGATGATCATCTCCTAACATACTACCTGGAGCTGAAAGCTCTAGTCGTATCAACATACTTAATGCTGTCCCCATCATCCCAGAAAAGGCTCCAAATAACAAGTACAAGCTGCCTATATCCTTATGATTGGTAGAAAATACCCAACGTATAATATGTCTATTCATATCTATACTAAACCTAAAACCAAGTTTAGTATAGATATGAAATTCAATTTAGCTAATGTCGCCCAAGATATGGCTGAGGCTTATCAAGTCGAATTTCAAGACGCTGCTAGTCCTGTAATGGAGGAAATTCTATTTCTTCATAATCAAATTATGTTTATTCTAATTATTATTATCACAACTGTATTATGGTTGATTCTTCGGGGATTAACAGGCCAAGCTTATCATCGATATCTTGTAGAGGGAGTTACAATAGAGATTGTTTGGACCACAATACCAGCTATTATATTAGTATTCATAGCATTCCCCTCTTTGAAACTGCTTTATTTGATGGACGAAATAGTAGAGCCTGGCATCACTGTTAAAGCTATAGGCCATCAATGGTATTGGTCCTACGAATATTCGGACTACCAAACTTCCTCAAATGAAGACAGCACCTTAGAATTTGACTCTTATATGATACCTACGGCTGAGCTTTTACCGGGCGATCTTCGCCTGTTAGAGGTAGACAACAGGATGGTTGTGCCCATGGATACTTATGTTCGAGTGCTAGTTACCGGGGCAGATGTGCTCCATTCATTTGCTATTCCCTCCCTATCTATTAAAGTAGATGCTGTGCCTGGACGTCTCAATCAAACTGGGTTCTTAATTAAAAGACCTGGAATATTTTATGGCCAATGCTCAGAGCTATGCGGTGCCAACCACTCCTTTATGCCCATTGTTATAGAGGCCGTTAGTATGGATAAATATATCAGCTGGTTATCTTCATTGTGTACTCAAGCTGATTAGAATGAGTGATTATGCCACACTTAGACATAACTGCCTATTTAACTCAATATAGCTGGACCTTAGTGATTTTATTAGCCCTTTACAGTATTATGAGTTTGTTTATTTTACCTAAAATTCAAAACAATCTACGCATAAGAATTATATTGCAGCAAGAAGGAGCAATTCCACGAAAAGAACAGACCAAGGGGGCACTAAACATCCTTCAAACCCTTTTACATCATTAATAATTCGTAATGGCAGCTTCCTTCTTTGATCAGTTTAATGTAGTTAGGATAATTGGGGGGTTTGTTACCAACTCTTCTATTATGATGGTCATCCTATTAGGAACAGTCTTACTGTATAGTAGTTGTTCTTATAAGCTGATACCAACCAGATCACAGTCTACACAAGAAGTAGTTTATGCTCATCTGTTAGGTCTAGTAAAAGATTCAACGGCTAATAAGGGCACAAAATATTTTGTGCCCTTAGTGACCTTATTCGTATTTATTGCTGGGCTTAATCTGTTAGGGCTATTTCCCTATATATTTACTCCAACTGCTCATATCATTGTGAGTTTTGGATTAAGTTTATCTATTTTAGTAGCAATTACAATATTAGGAACAATGCAATTCCGTTGGAACTTTGCTTCAATTCTGATGCCTAGTGGGGCTCCTTTGTTATTAGCCCCATTGTTAGTTATGATTGAGACACTTAGCTTTATTTTCCGGGCAATCTCTTTAGGTGTTCGATTAGCAGCTAATGTATCTGCGGGGCACCTTTTATTCGCCATACTGGCGAGTTTTGGGTTTGCAATGATTAGTAATGGAACAATAGTATTAAGCTTAGGTCCAATATTAGGCATGGTGTTTATCACCTTACTGGAAATTGCTGTGGCCTTGATTCAAGCCTATGTATTTTGCTTATTAACTGTCATATACATTAATGATACCCTAAATTTACACTAACCAATGAGTAAAGTTTATCACCCCTATCATTTAGTGGACCCGAGTCCATGGCCATATATAGGTTCAATTGGGGCGCTACTAATTACAGTAGGCTCAGTGTTCTATTTTCATTACAGTTATACATGGATAATGTATTTAGGCGCGATCACCTTGGCATTGACAGTAACTGTTTGGTGGCGGGATGTGATTAGAGAGGCTACCTTTCAAGGCCACCACACCCAAGCAGTGAAAAGAGGATTAAGATATGGTATGATCCTCTTTATTGCTTCTGAAGTTTGCTTCTTTTTCGCGTTCTTTTGGGCTTTCTTTCATAGCAGCTTGGCCCCTACTATAGAATTGGGGGCCATATGGCCCCCTGTGGGAATAGAGGTGTTAGATCCATTCTCTGTGCCTCTATTGAATACCGCTATATTGCTGAGTTCAGGGGCGACAGTTACATGGGCTCATCATGCTTTAGTTAGCGGACAACGGCTGGAAGCTATTAAAGCTCTTAGTTGTACAGTAATACTGGGCATACAATTCACAGCTTTACAAGCTATGGAATATTACGAGGCTCCTTTTACAATCTCAGATTCCGTATATGGCTCTACCTTTTTTGTAGCCACAGGCTTTCACGGCCTTCATGTTATTATAGGCACTTTATTTTTGGCTATATGCTTAGCGAGATTAATAGGCTATCACTATACTCGCCATCATCATTTTGGTTTTGAGGCTGCTAGTTGGTATTGGCATTTTGTAGATGTGGTTTGGTTGTTTTTATATGTATGTATTTACTGGTGGGGCTCCTAACGGTAGTCTTAAACTAGTATACAGCGACTTCTCAGGAAAAACGACAAAGCTCAACTGGTAGAGTCAACTAACGGCAAGTTTTCAGATTCATGATCTGGTTATGCAGGTTCAATTCCTGCCTCTACCTTCTTATAAATGTGATTTATAATACAGTGTTGTTAGAGAGGCGAGAATTATAAGAATCTAGGCAAACAAACACGAGTCAACTCTATTAAAGGGTATGGAACTATACCTAATAGGACGATAGCAGCTATTAACGGTAATTGCCCATTAAACTCCCGTCTATTAATATCCCTAGAAAATATCAAATAAGGGGAAAATTCCCCGAAACAAACTCTATTATATAAGTACAACGAATAGGCAGCAGCTAGAACTGTACTAATTGAAGTGAGAATCCCCAATGACGCACTAGTAGAAAAAGCAGCGACTAGAGATAAGAATTCCCCAACAAAATTACAACTAAGAGGTACAGCAATATTAGCTAAAGTCAAGATCATAAATATAACACAAAACAGGGGCATAGTCACAACTACTCCTCTATAATATCTAATTAGTCTTGTATGATGTCTTTCATAGAGCAGTGTCACTGCTATAAATAAAGCTGGGCTGACCACTCCATGAGCTATCATTAAGAATATAGAAGCTATTAAACCTTCCATAGTATGAGTAAATAGGCCTACGGTGACTATTCCCATGTGGGCTACTGAGGAATAAGCTATCAAACGTTTAGCATCTACCTGCCTACAAGTAGTTAAGCTGCCGTATATTACTGCTATTAATGATAACGTCAGTATAATTGGTGCTAAGTAGTCTGCTGCCTCAGGAAAAATGGGCCAAGCGAATCGGATGAATCCATAGCCACCTAATTTTAGTAAAATTCCAGCTAGTATCACCGATCCAGCTAAGGGGGCCTCAACATGAGCAAGCGGCAACCATATATGGAAGGGGATCATTGGTATTTTAACTGCTAAACTAAGGAAGAAACCCATAAACAACCAGATTTGTAGGTTTAGACTAATCTGAATATTAGTTAAGGATAAGTAATCAGTCGTACCAGTTATCCTGTAAATGGCTGCAATGCTCATTAACATTAGCACTGAGCCAATTAAAGTATAAAAGAAGAAATAGTAGGCAGCTTTTATCTTCTCTGCCCGAGCTCCCCAGACTCCTATGATCAAGAACATTGGTATTAATATGCCCTCAAATAATACATAAAATATTAGTAGATCTAGTGTCGAGAACACTCCAATTAATAGTAGTTCAATGCCCAGAAGACACATCATAAACTCCTTAACCAGGAACTTAATATTGTTCCAACTTACCAAAATACAGACTGGAATTAATAGAGTACTTAGAACGATAAAAAATATCGAAACTCCGTCAATTGCGAATAATATAGGAGAACATTCTAACCAACCTATTGTACTTACCCAATTTAGTTCTATTATATGTTGAAATTGAGCTTCTTGGTGAAAATTAACTAATAATAAAATAGAAAGAGCAAATGTTACAAGAGACCACTCTAATGCTTGTTGGCGCAGCTTCACACTGTTCTCCCTAGGAATTAATACGATTACTACTATACTTATTAATATTGAGCCCACTATACAAGTTAAAATCATAGCGCTTAACTTACTGTTACATACTTAAGTGCAATAGCTGCTCCAACTAGTATCATTAATGCGTAATTGAACAGCAAACCTGATTGCAGATTGCTTAGCTCTTTAGTCTTACTTACTATAAACGAGGCGACTCCAGTGGGACCTAAAATTTCTAAGACACCCCGGTCTATAGTGCGGTAAGAAACCGCATGGCCAAACCTCCAAACTGTCCTTCCCACATAATAATTTACTATTTGATTAAAACCCCAAGCATGAAATAAAAACCCGTAACGAGTTACTATGCCAGGATAGGCAATAACATTGTAATTAAGCGAGTATTTTATATAGGGACGAAGTAGCACTAATAATATTCCTACCACAGACATAACAACTGGTGCCAAAGACACTAGGGAAGACCCATATATAGGGGGCCTTATGCCTGGGGCAAAGGCCATATTCTGGAATAAATACCCGATTAAAATGCTTCCTATCCCCAAAATTAATAAAGGAGCTAATATATTCCAATCAGCTTCTTGAACTGTTTCTGCGCCTATACGTGTTAAATTAGGCTTAGACACGAAACTTAGGTAGATTAGTCTAAATGAATAAACAGCAGTCAAAAAGGCTGTAATTGAAGCCAACCAATAGATTGATATTAAACAATAACTATTATAAGTTAACTCTAGTATCAGGTCTTTAGAATAAAATCCTGACAAATAGGGGAAACCAGCCAAAGACAATGAGCCGATCAACATTAATATATAAGTTAAAGGCAACCCCCGTATTATCCCTCCCATCTTTCTTAAGTCCTGCTCATCTAGTAGAGCATGAATTATTGAGCCAGCCCCCAGAAATAAAAGGGCTTTAAAGAAAGCATGAGTAAGTAAATGATACAAACTACTCAGACAACTATAAGTACCACAGGCCATTACCATATACCCTAATTGGCTGCAAGTAGAATAAGCAATAACTTTTTTGATATCAGATTGAACTAATCCCACTGTAGCAGCAAAAAAAGCAGTTATGGAACCCACCAAACCCACAATTACTGTTGCAGTCGGAGAATAATCAAAAAGAGGCGCTGACCTTATAATCAAAAACACTCCTGCTGTCACCATGGTTGCTGCGTGAATTAAAGCCGAAACAGGCGTGGGCCCCTCCATAGCATCCGGTAACCAAGTATGTAGCCCTAATTGAGCAGATTTGCCTACAGCCCCAATAGTTAGTAAGACACAAATCCAAACACACGCCGAAGAGGGAGATAAAGTGGAAAACAAACTGCAAAAATCTAAGACTCCAAATTCTTTCCAGATTAATATGATAGCCAATATCAACCCAATGTCTCCTATTCTATTAATCAACATTGCCTTAATTGCTGCTTTATTAGCTTGTATGCGGGAAAACCAGAAGTTAATTAATAAATAAGAACATAAACCGACACCTTCCCAACCAATAAATAATTGCACATAATTATTACTAGTAACTAAAACTAACATAAAAAAGGTAAACAAAGATAAATAACTTAAGAATCTAGGTAAATGAGGGTCTTCCCGCATATAGCTTGTGGAGTATATATGAACTAATCCGCTAATTGTAGTAACTACAATTAACATCACAGCTGTTACCATATCAAATTGTAAGCCCAAATTAATTGCCAATAAATCAGACTCTATCCATCTTCCTAACTCTATATACACTGAACACCCATTAAGAAGAACTTCATAACATATAACAATAGAAAGAAGATTGCTAATGACAACCCAAACAGAGGCCAGCCAACTTGCTCCCTTTCTTCCTAAATATCGGCCCCCTAGCCCGCTTCCTACTGCGCTTAATAGGGGTATTAGTACAACTAAGAGATACATGGAAATAAATCTAAGATAATCAAATGTGTTAACTGAAAAAACAAACTAGGACATATTATGATAGTTAACACTAAATATAAACTGATCCCTATTAGTGTTGCCTTGCCTAACCCCGCCCGACGGGGCAAGCTTAATAGGCTAGCCACTACTAAAGGCGTCGATAAAGGTTGATAAAACATAACTTGAACTAGCCTAACATAATAAACCCCAGCTATCACGGAGCACACTAGAGCTATTATAGCACTAAGATAAAAACCTCTGCCAACAGCTGCTAAGATAACATACCACTTAGTTAGAAATCCTATTAAAGGGGGAATTCCTGCCGTAGATAGGAGTCCTGCAGCTAACGCTAGTGCTAATACTGGGTTCAATCTAGAGAGCCCGCTTAACTCAATAATCATGTCCCTTCTAGGACAGAGAATAAGTACTACAGACCAAAGTAATACCTGCGTTAATAGATAGGCACCTATGTACATTAGGCTGGCTTGAAGGCTCTCTATAGATCCTATAGCTATACCCAATAACACAAATCCAATGTGCCCTATGCCGCTGTAAGCTAGTAATCTTTTGATGCGAGTTTGATTTAGGGCTCCTATAGCCCCTACAATTAAAGAGATTAGTCCGGCTATTAACAATCCTATTTCATTTAAGCCTATTTGTATTATAATAGCTAGTACCCCTAATTTAGGCACAGTCGATAGTAACGCAGCCACCCAAGTTGGTGCCCCTTCGTACACATCGGGGGCCCACATATGAAATGGGGCTGCAGAAACTTTAAATAGCAATGAAACAGTAATAAGACACTTACCCGCTAAGGCTCCATAAGATGTTCCACTTGTGCGAATAAATTGTAGTTCCAGTTCTCCTGAAGAACCGTAAACTAAAGCACAGCCAAACAGAAATAATCCCGAGGACAATGCCCCTAGCACGAAATATTTTAACCCTGCCTCCGCTGATAATAACGAATTCTTATTATAAGCCACTAAAATAAACATACACAAGGTTTGCATTTCTAAAGCTAAGTATATCGTAATTAAATTTGTTGACCCGATAAGCAAGAAATTACCTAGGATTACTAATAAAATTAATAAAGAGCTTGACCTATACGACGTTCGATCCAGCATACATAGCACAGCCAACCCGCTTAGCATCACCAACATCTTAATAGCCTGCGTCCAACACAGCAGATACGTAAATACAGCACCTACAATACCGAACATATAGCAGAATGTTGCTAATCTTATAGTAGGATTAGCCAATCCATATGTAAACACTATTAGTATGATGAGCCCTAGTGTTAATCCTATCATCCCGAAACCTTTTATTCTCCTTCTTTGCAGCAGCCAGAAGTTGATTACATCGATGGGGCCAATAAAGTCTAACATCGCTGAGTCCATTCCTTGCGTACTAAGGCTCAGAAAAGTTGGGATTAACATTGTAGATAGAAACCGAGCTGTGTCACCACGCTCTGAACTCAAATCATGTACGGCTTTCATGGTCGAACAGACCAACCTAAGGTACCTTCTACAGCACCAGGACGCCGCAATTCAACATCGAGGTCGCAAACACTGTCATCGATAAGAACTCTCCGACAATATTACGCTGTTATCCCTACGGTAGCTTTTATCCGCTTTCGATGGATGTTTTGGGTAATCCTATCGGGTCACTATCACCCACAGATTATTGTGCCAGTTAGGAGTGTCCCCCTCACTGTGAGGCGGATGTGATTACTTATACTACCATAAGCTCGCCTTCGTTTCTTATTCAAAGGTAGTCGCCCCAACTAAACTGTCCTACCGACATTATTAATTAGCCTATAACTAAGCCCCAAGCCGCCTATTATTATAAGTTAATGCTATCGGTACCCAGTAAAGCTCGATAGGGTCTTTTCGTCTTACAATATCGATGTAGTATCTTCACTACAATTATAATTTCACCGGCTTCCCTCTTGAGACAGTAAGATCCTCGTGGTTCCATTCATACCCGCCAACAATTAATTGGCTATTTATTGTGCTACATTATCACGGTCAGAGTTACCGCGGCCATTCAGTCGGGCTTCGCTTAAGATGTTAATCTTTAGTTTCACGATACAACCAGTGGGCAGAATTCACCCCCTATGCTTCAGTGAGCTTTAGCAGGGGGCTATGTTTTTGGTAAACAGTCGAGATCTAGTTTGCCGAGTTCCTTAAGAGAAATTATGCCTGAGTATTAATGAATCCCGTAAGTAACAATCAAAGGAATAATTATTTTCCAGTTGTCGGCTATAATTCTAATCCATCGGGCGTAATAATGCCCTTAGAAGTTGTTTAGTTATTGACTCGGGAGTCAATTGCGTGCTACTCATGCCTGCATTGTCACTTCTGTTTCTATCTCTCGATATACATTGTTAACAGAACGCTCTCCTACCAAGTCCGAGTTGCTTCCAAAGTTTTAGTTACAGATTTAGCCACCTTAATTCTAAGAGTTTCCTAACTCGCTCAGTGAACTTTTACGCTTTCCCGTGTAGGTGGCTGTTTCCAAGCCTACTTTCTGTTTGTCTAAGTAAGACCCTCTTTACACACTTAATCTATATTAGTGACTTTAACTTTTGGTTAGGGCTTAACCCCTTTGACTATAGGCCTTATCACCATAGTCTAGCTACATCGTCAATTCGTGGGACCCAGGTTAGGGGCCGAATCAACAGAACGCGCCTTACTAAGATAAATTTCGTAGAGAACCAGCTATATCCAAGTTCGATTAGTATTTCACCGCTAACCACAGCTCATCCAAGATTTTTGCTACAATCACTGGTTCGGCCAGGGCTCGTTTACTCCTGCCTGGCCATGGTTAGATCACTTGGTTTCGGGGTATTTGACTAAAGAGTTTTAGTCTAGCTTTCACTGCGCCTTCGTTTTACTTAAGCTCGCCAAATATTATCTTGCAGGCCCATTATGCAAAAGGTAAATTTGAGAACCAACTCTAAGTGTTTCCCTTACGGTACTTTCTATAAAGGTATATATCGGGGTTTAGTCTAGATGTCCAAACATCTTAGTTATCGATTAGGACTAGATCCGCTATCGCTCGCCGCTACACACGGAATCTCAGTTGATGTATTCCTTGTAGTTTAGTAAGATGTTTCAATTAACTATCATTCAATAAACTTTTTAGCTAGGGCAAACAGGTTTAAAGTGTCTCCCCTGTCGTTTCGTATTTAACGCCCTTGCCGATATACCCTATACT